CGTCACTCACTGGTATCTGAGCAATTCTTCCTGTTGCTTTTACAGAACTCCCTTCTTGTATCAGCAAACCATCACCCATTAATACAACACCAACATTAGTCGATTCCAAATTAAGAGCAATGCCTATTGTACCCTCTTGAAATTCTACTAATTCACCCGCCATTACTTCATCAAGACCATGAATACGAGCAATGCCATCACCGACTTGAAGTACGGTACCGGTATTTACAATCTTTACTTCTCTATTATATTGTTCAATACGTTCACGGATAATATTACTAATTTCGTCGGCTTGAATGGTTACCATGAGTATTTCTTAATTCTTTTTTGAAAAAAAAAAATAAATCAAAAATAATGCCTAAGGTAGAAGGACTAATCCGTTATTTGTTTCATCGCCCCCAATATCCCAATATTGGTACTGATAGTACGTAAATGTAACTCGTTGTTTAAACAACTATTCAGAGTTCCTAGAGCTCCTTGTAAGGCTTGTTGGAAAACCCGTTGTCGGACTTGATTACTGGCTTTTTGTTGTTCAAAATTTATAGTTTCATTTTTGTAATTTTCTAGTTGTTCCAAAGTCTTATAAGTGGAATCAATCAAATTCAATTTTTCTCGCTCTATCTCAGAGTATCCATTCACGCGAAACAGATCTGCTTCTATTTCTACTTTCCGTAAGCGAGCCCGCGCTTTTTCCAGCTGTTCGATGGCTCCCTCGCGTAATTCTTCTGAATTTCTAATAGTATTCAATATTCTCTGTTTTCGATTATCTAATAAATCACTTAATGAAAGTAGATTATCTTTCCATTCATTTCCAAAATTACATAATCCCTTCCCGAACCAAACATGAATCTTTCGATTCATTTGGCTCTCACGCTCAATGTAAATTCCCATATCTTTTTTGTTAATGTAAAATGTAATGAGCCTATCCTCTATTCTCTTGTCATATTCCAAAATGAAATCGAAATATCAAAAGGAATCACTAATCCAAGACCAAAATATTTGGAGGACTCTTCTGACCAAAAAAAATATGTAATTGTCAGCAAAGTTGTTTACTTTTTTTAATCCAAGAAGTTTTTCTTACTTTATACACAATAGGTCATCGATTCAGCATTGGCTAAAAAGAAGAGAAAATCCCCAATAAGTAGTTCAAATCATTTTATCGATATGAGTGTTCTATATTGATAAAATAGTTATTTTGAAACTATCTCTATATTAACATAGTGGTAGAAAGAGTACCATGCTGCGTCTGGACTTCAAACAGTTTAGCTTTAACCATGTTCATGGTCCCAATTATTGGTTGATAGAGAATCAAAGTGGATTTTCCAATAAATTACGAAATGCTATAGTTCTTACATATGATTTCTGAATAAATTCAGAAGTAATTCGCGAAATCATGCACCCTTCTTTCTTAGGTATAACTTTCCTAGTTATAACAGAAAAAGTACATCTGGTTGGATCCAGCCTATTCTTGAAATAAACAACTCGCACACACTCCCTTTCCAAAAAAGATCAAGACCCCAAGCACTACACTTAGATTTATTAGATTTGTTGCTAAAATATCGGTATTAAACCCGAAACTCCCGGCGGATGGCCAGTGGCCCAAAGAAACGAAAGAATCGGTTACATTTTTCATATGATCTCCTCGTATAGATAGACTAAAAAATTGAACAGAGTTCTTTTTGTATTACTTTGCCCTCTTTTTCTATATATATATTTCTAGTTTCCTACTTTCTAAATCGAATCAAAAATCTATTCGATTTAGAAATCATGAATTACCTCCTTGGTTGCAACCCCTCTTAAAAACTAAAAAAGGCCTACGAACACGAACGGGAAGGATGAAAGCAAGTTGGTATGCTAATTCCTCATCCGCAAATCAGCCCTTCCCGTGGGTTATTTTCTCAACGAATAAGTAATTTTAGGAATGAAATCTTTATTCGAAAAAGCAAAGCACAAGTCCAAGGCAATAAAATATGAAAAATCTAAATTTTTCATATTTCTAATATTAAACAAAAGGATTAGCAAATAAAAGTGCTAATGCTACAACCAGGCCATAAATTGTTAAAGCTTCCATAAAAGCTAGACTAAGCAATAAAGTACCTCGGATTTTTCCCTCCGCCTCGGGCTGTCTAGCAATACCTTCTACAGCTTGACCCGCAGCAGTACCTTGACCAACTCCGGGTCCAATAGAAGCAAGCCCTACAGCCAATCCAGCAGCAATAACGGAAGCGGCAGAAATCAGTGGATTCATGATAAGTTCCTCGTACCAAAAAAAAAGGGTTAATGATACAGTCAACCAATGAACTATGACTTAATTATTTCATTGCTACGATTCATTCAGTCGAAGTAACCGCGAACTTCGAATTCAAGCAATAACATTCTTTAATTATCAAAACTACTTTGATATATCTTTTTTAGTTTCTCTCGATAAAGTCTTTGTGAATCCATACAACTTTAGTTTTTCCATTTCTTTGTCCCTAACCGCTCCTTGAATTCTTCTCTT